GTTTGGGCTACAGGATTTATGTTCTTAATTTCCTGGCGTGGTTATTGGCAGGAATTGATTGAAACTTTAGCATGGGCTCATGAACGCACACCTTTGGCAAATTTGATTCGCTGGAAAGATAAACCAGTAGCTCTTTCAATCGTGCAAGCAAGATTGGTTGGATTAGCTCACTTTTCTGTGGGTTATATATTTACTTATGCGGCTTTCTTGATTGCCTCCACATCGGGCAAATTCGGTTAATTATTTATGTATTCTATCCGCAATCATATATTTTTTTTAATAAAAAAAATATAGGTATGCACTCTTATATTTATTTCTACATCTAGGATCCGATTTGTATCATTATCATTGATAATAAGAGGAACTGAAGCATTATGGCAAAGAAAAGTTTGATTTATAGGGAGAAGAAGAGGCAAAAATTGGAAAAAAAATATCATTTGATTCGTCGATCCTCAAAAAAGGAAATAAGTAAGATTCCGTCGCTAAGTGAGAAATGGAAAATTCATGGAAAATTACAATCCCCACCGCGTAATAGTGCACCTACACGTCTTCATCGACGTTGCTTTTCGACCGGAAGACCGAGAGCTAACTATCGAGACTTTGGACTATCTGGACACATCCTTCGGGAAATGGTTCATGCATGTTTGTTGCCAGGGGCAACAAGATCAAGCTGGTAAGGATTTAAGTATCCCTTAATTTTTATATTTTTTTCTATGATCGATGAGGCCCCTTTACCATTCTGTCTAAATAGGCTATTCTATTTGTACAGATATGGAATAGGGGCTCATTCAATTCTTCTTTGTTTATTAGAGTTTAGTCCAAGTTTTTCTGTTTCAGCGCGGGGTAGAGCAGTTTGGTAGCTCGCAAGGCTCATAACCTTGAGGTCACGGGTTCAAATCCTGTCTCCGCAACATTTTTTTTTTTTTTCAAGAAATGTAAGTTTGATTCTATTAACTAGTCATTAATTAATACGTGTCTTTTGGGACCCGAGGAAAAAATTCCTATATTTCCCGGTCAACTATACCGAATCTTTTATCCTTTTGAATCCATTTATATTTGGGCGGATAGCGGGAATCGAACCCGCGTCTTCTCCTTGGCAAGGAGAAATTTTACCATTCGACTATATCCGCATTTTTTTACTTCTTGATAAGTAATTTATGGATAATATTTGTTCAAAGCTAGACGAGATACACTCTTTGGTTTGGGGTCATTTCATAAAATTCTACCACCAAATAAATTCAATTAACAATTATATATAATATATATAAATATATATATTAATATTATATATTATATTTCTTCTATATATTTAATATTGAATTCCATATTCAAGAATATATGATTCTTCTATTTCCATAAAATATTATATTCTATATTGATATCAGATATCAATTTTTTATTAGTTTTTTTATTTAGTTATTTATTACTATTTCATATTTAGTAACTATTTATTAATCTTTTATTCATATTTCATTCAAGTTCCAGAAGTTCGACCCCCCCTCTAATTTTTTCTTTATTTGCATTTTATGGACTTATATTGAATTTGAATGTGTAATTCATGGAATGGGGGGGGGTCATCTCATTTTTGGATCTGCAACGAATGAATTCAAGAGATAAGAGAATTAAGGATACCCACCAAGAAGACTAATCCAATCCATAAAGATGTACCAGAAAATACAACATTTTTGTTACTCGACCAACCATCAGGAGACGCAAATACAACGGGTACACTAATCAGTAAGATTGATGAAGTAATAATTAATGCAAAAACAGCCAATTGGAAAGCAATAGTCATGTTTTTAATCCTCCAAGCTATTAACAAAAAAATATACACCATTTAATCCTCTTACCCACTAAAAAATTTTAATAAATAAAGGGATTTTATCATGAATCCGTTGATTCGAGATTACTTAGTTCCAATTTCTTTTTACCACTTTTATTCTATTCGGACATGAAGTTAAAGGTTCTTTTTGACTTCACAAATGGGTATACTTGATCGCGTATCTCATTTATTTATATAGCCAGATTGATAGACCTATAAAGAAAGTCACACCCTATATCTTTCTCTCCATAATGATCGTATTAACTCATAGGGCTATGTTCTATTTGGCGAAAAAAAAATAAAATAGAAATTATCTTTCGGAGAGATGGCCGAGTGGTTGATGGCTCCGGTCTTGAAAACCGGTATAGTTCATAAAAATAACTATCGAGGGTTCGAATCCCTCTCTCTCCTTTTGTTGGATGAATATATTTTTATCTTTATTGGCTTTTTTTACTTCTTAGCATGATAAATAAAGGAGAATGGCTCGGCTGGATAGTATAGCCGAGCCAGAAAAAATTAGATTGAATTGAAAGAAACAAAGAAGACTTTTTAATATGAACCGATTTTTACTTTCCTGTTTTACCTACTACTTTAGTTAAGAGGAGTCATGGAAAGAACAGGTTCAAAATCACGATCAATTCCTTTTTCAAATCCCGCTGCCGCTGCCCGAGCCCTTCC